GTTCGGGTTCTTCTTTCTTAGTATTGAAGTAAGCGCCAAGAAAAGCATTCTTCAACTTGATATCATCAATCAGGATAAGGAGAGTCCTAAAGCAGCAAAGGAAATCAGGAGGCCCAGGGATAGGCCCAAGAATCCGTATAAAACCCGCCTGGCCATTACGAACTATAATACTAATCCCCTGCCTTAGGTGATGTCCGATAGCAACCCAGGGGTTACAAATGGATGAACCTAGAGGCAAAGAACGCTAATGGACGTGAAGAACTGCCCCTGCGGAAGAGACTTAGCTCTTTTATGCCTAGCCCACGCCGGCTCTAGTTGCATCACAAATCTCCAAGCCCATTTGACAAGCGGTTAAGGTAATGGAATTTTGCATCCCAACCCAAGAAGAATTGACCGGAAAACTGCTTCCCACCGCATTAAGTGCATGCAAGATCCAAGGTCTTGGCCATTCCATAAGAAATCTCTTTGAATAGCTTCCAAACAACCAACGGGAATCCAAAACAGCGAAAGGAAGTCAATTTGAAGGCTATGGAGAACAGGCTTTGGGAACTTGCCTTGCTTTCATTTGAGATAAAGTGGATCCTTTATACCGTTTCTAATCAAGCGCCTCTGTGATATGATAAAGCAAGGATCCTTCCTAGTGAAAAGCGTCAGTTGAAAACCTTACCTTACATTATCTTACCTTTCCTTTAAGCTAAATAAAAGAACTTCTAACTCTACATGTGCCCTGTAGCATGTCTGATAGTCTCGTTACCTCATCTATTTAAGGAGATTACCTTCCCATGCCATGTCTTCCTTTTTTTTGGACTCGCGTAAGTAGTTAAGTAGCAATATCAATATAAGGTAAAGTTCCAATGAAAGTTACAACCAGCCATCTTGCTTTCCTTTATGCCATTCCACCCTGTCCTGCCTTTTTCTATGGCCTCTTACTCTTTCCAGTAGCTCGCTTCCATATAAGTCTGGGGAGATGATCGACTATTTTCCTTTGAAAGTGCTCGTCTAGCAGCTATAGTGCTAATGCAAATGCAAAGCATTAAAATATCCCTGAATTACCCCTAAGTAGGTTTAAAGTGTAAACGGTAGAAGGAGAATAAAGTAAATAAGAGCTATCAGAAAGGCGAATTCAGCTATTGAAGAAAAGGAATTTTGAGGGGGAGATGAGTCTCCATATACATATTCTAAATAAGAAAAGGGCTAACTTAGCAAGAAAGCAGAGAGAAAGGGTGCCCTAATGCTCGTACTCACTCGTCAACTAATCTCTTAGACTTGTCTTGTGCTTATCTTCCTCCTTCTTTCTTTCCTGAGCGGTTAGAGTGTGGTGGATTTCCTGAGCGTCTTCTTTTTGGCTTTGTGGAGGATCGGAGAATAGAAGATGTCATAGAATATGAGAAAATTCACCTAAGAGAACAAAGAAAGAATCTTTTCTATTCAACTTGAAGTAATTTTACCTAAGGACTCGTGTTAGCGAAACTGGAACTGTGGAATAAAGGAATGGGATACGCGCAAGAACCTTTGCAGCACTCTTATAATCTTCTTTCTCTGCGAGGGAACACTTTCGTAACCAATTTACATTTCGGCTACTCAACTCATCTTATGCGCTTTTGAAGGAACTTCAGTTCAAAGACTCCAGTCAAAGACAGAGAAGAAGCTAGTGACGAGTGCTGCTATTGCTTATAGGTTTTTTCTTATTCAAAGAGTCCCGATGCAGATTTCCACTTCTAAGACGAGTAGGAGCTAGCGTCGGAGAAGTCATTAGTCTCTAAGTCAGGCTGTCTTGTCTCTCTTTCCTCGCGTTTGAACTAAATAAAGTTCGTACAAAGATCCATGATCCATGGTCTTTTGTCCCCGCCGCTTTGGTCGGCTAAGCTTACTAATAGAGGTTCCGATCTCTGTAAACTGGTCTGAACCCATCTCTCTTCCAGAGCCTTCACCTTCCGAAGTTTCTGAATCTGTAAGAAGCGAAATTCGGTGGGTATATAGATATATCTTACTGATAAGCTCCGTCATTGGCTTTCACTGGTACTTTGTTATATGTCAACTGATATCGCATTGCCAACAACCCTTGGCCCATTTTCGTAAGCGTAAGGCTTATGACCTTTGTGACTTTCATCGGTACATATAGTATATGGGGCTATGCATTCTGTAGGGTATTGGCGTTGTGCGACACTAGTCCTGTCGTCCGCCTAATTAGTGGGGAGACATTGATGTACGCAGTCAGCCATGAAAAGGGGCAAAAGATCACCAGAGAGACCTTCCAAAGTGACCAACCGGGAAGTCGCTGCCGTTTCCAGCTTTGCGGCTAACTCATTCCCGGTTATCTTATAGCTTTTAGTTCTGTCTAGCGATTCCTGTAAAAAAAGATGTTTTAGGTATTCTCTTAGTATTGGTCCTGCCCCGTATCCCTTCCAGTTCTAGGGCGATATCCAATGCTAGCAACTTCTTTTCCAATCACATATAGAGTGTGACCGAAGCACGGGGAGCAGGAGATCCCATTACAGATTGAGTAGCGGGATCCCCAGCATCAGTAGCAAATACAAAGTCAGCAGCAATTGCAGTTGAATCTGTTGATCTAGAACCTGCACTCTCAATAGCAATATAAGCAGAGGTGGTAACAGGAGCAGCGTGAAAGGTGGCTAGTTGCCAGATGCATTTGAACCGGAACCTGTTTTACTCACCAGCATTCGTTTAAGCAGCACGAGTTGCACCGCCATCACCAATAGCGGGATAGGCAACTGAAGAGAAAGCAGCATCATATGCGTCACTCCTAAAGGAAACTGAATTGAGTAGCCATTCATCCTCCTTTGATCTCTCCGAATCTACGTGATCTAACAAGGATAGATAGAGGCATAGGCTTCAGCAAGGGTAACAGACGCAAAGGTAGGAGCATCTGAGTAAGCAGAGGTACAAAAGGCATCGAGGGCAGGGAGGCAATAGCGTCGGTAAAGACAGCATCCCGGCCCGTATTAGTGATAGTTTACCTTGTTGACTCCGCTGTTCGAGAGGCATAGAAAGTTTGAAATCAAAATAAAGATCAAAAACGAGTAGTTTCAGCAGCAGTCAAGATAGAGGTAGAAGTTGAAACAGGATCAGAAGCAGCTACGAAGGCTGCTACAAGGGAGAAAGAAAGAGAAAAGCCGGTTCGAACTTGTGATTTCGACATACATTTCGAAAACGGCTATCCCGAAAAAAAGTCAAACGATCAAAGACAGAGGAAAGGCCGATGATTGAAACCTATCATTCCTATCTCTTTTTTTTTCAACCCGTCTCTCATCAACCTTCAAGTAGAGAAGAGCAGGTGCGTAACCACATGATATTCAAACCTTGCTTTCTTTATTGGAAGTAGAGCTGTTAAGTAAAGGGAGCCTATCCTATTAACGTTATTTTATTTAAATGTCAAATCCCCACTCGCTATAGATGAACGAGATCTCTTAACTTAAAGAAGTTCGATCGCTAAGTTCAAGCAAGAGCTATTCTATAAAGAGATAGGGAGAATCGGTCTTGAGCGAAATATCTAGTTAGAGGGACTCCTAAAAGCAGGCGTGATAACTATCCTAACTGTCCTTATTGTCAAAGGGACAGGGCTTGAAGACAGGCTTTCCTAACAGGAAGGGGGGATTAGTGAGACCTCATCCCTAGGAAGAATGGAAAGCCCCTTTCGATCTACTAAATGGAAAGTAGTGATATATTGGTTCAAATCCAATTCGTGAGTATGTGGAGGTTCCGCTCCTCTCGCCTAACTCGAGTTGCTTAGCTCCTGGGCTTTTGAATATCAAGCTTGTGCACAGGCCTCTCTCTTCCTTCTTGCTTCACACCTGCTATTGACCCCAATTCACTTAAGAAAGCAGCCAAGCAATGGCCTTGTTATTTATAAGGGGTGCGGCTATGCCGTGTTCTCGGTGTATGCGCGAAGTGAATCTTCTATACCGTCCATAGTTGGCGGGCAATTCGTCGTTCATGCATTTGGGACCGTTGTCGCTGGAGATTGAACTTAGTGCTAGGCTTCCGCTGTCGGTCCGGCCCGGGTGATGAAACTGAACGTACTTTGGTTAGTCATTCTGCTTGTATCGACTTCCGTTTGTCCCTCTGTTCCTGATCCTTTCAAGCATAGAATGAAGCGAGTGGGGATTGCCGGGTTTTAGGCAATTGAACTTCTAAATCATAGGGAAAAGGCAGGGGATTACTTCCTAAAGAAATGCTTTCCAAAGGGAAATGTAAAGTACTCTTACCGCTCTCAGATGGACGCCAGATGAAGCAAAAATCCTTTTCTAGAATGCCTTAGTAAGGTAAGCTCCTTCATGCCTTTGCTCCCGCAAGCGGGAAAGAGAGTACTCCTATCTTGCTAAACAAAGGGAGAGAGAGGGGCCGTAGGCGGTGACTCGACTGATAGGGAGAGGAGTAGGCCCAGTCAAAAGCAACCTTTTTTCCTTTCTTTCCTTCCGTTTTTGTCTTCCACTTGCCTACTCGATCGGATCCTCTTCCTTTCCCTTTTCTAAAATGCCTGATTGGTCTGCAATCAGTTACTGATGCTTTGTTGAATGAAGAAGAAGCTTGTTTCAAGATCATCTCTTCCTTCCGCCTCACTCCTCACCGAAACTGAAAAGGGAGGGTGCGTACACAAAATGGCGGCTTACCACAAGTCCCTACACAAGAGCTTGTTGACCATAGCAGGGATGGCCGTACTGTAATGGTTGGGCGATGGCACAGTACGCAGGACCCTCGTATGAAAGCCCACCGAGCTTTCTTGCACTATGTGGAACGGACTATTATCGGATTGGACACGCCTATAGCTAAAGGAACGTACAGCGAGCCGTAGCGGGAGGGAGGCCAATTTGCCTTACAAGAAGATCACTAGTAGAAGAAGATACCCACACCCACGGCCAGAGAATGGGCGAAGCGAATAGGGGCTGCACATGAATAGGGCTTGGACAAATAGAGTTTGCACAATTCCATTTCTAATAGAATAGTGATCTTATCTTGCCCATATGTACTTCATTTTTTCTTCTCTAAAAACCTAGACTTTTGACTTCAAGTGTACAGCCGTCTACGGACATACGCATTAACGGAAGCCCTCCTTTCATTCTCTTAAAAAAAAACAAACAGGAAGACGATTTTGACATAACAAATAGGGAGTCAACTCTTCCTGTTCGAACATCTTCGATATGGAATATCTCCTCTATCATCAGCTCCAACAGGCATAGAGTCTTTACACTTCCTATGATCTATAGCCCATGCGTGAACCTTCGATACGAGGCTTTTCACGATTCCCGAACGGGATGATTCTTGACAAGATGTTCTATTTACTTGACTTTGCTTTTCTTATGGAACTGGGATCAAGATCCATAAAGACAAGACTACCAGCCGCGAATGATATCCGTCATCTCCTTAATCCACTTCCGGAAATATAAAGGACAGGCCAGAATGGATATCACGGCCCGGAATCTTCTTTGGGCTGTCCTTTTTCCAATTGTTTGCTCTAAACTCCGGTATAATCGGAACCAAGCCATTTTCCAGAATGCTCCTTTGGACCTGACCTATACTGTGAAAACGTGTTTTGCCATAGCCTATGAATTTCATGCTTTGGCCCTTTCGAGTGCTAGGCCCAATAAATCTCTTTCCATGATTGGCTGGAGACCACCTCCTGTTGGGTGATCCAAACTGAACACTGATGGGCTGCCCTTGCCAGGGCTACCAAGCTAATCTAGAAAGTTAGAAGTTACGATTTCACATCATGGTAGGACTCCTTAGACTTCGTCCGGCTAAACAACCTTAATTAGGGTGGGGGAATAGCTATATTCATAATAGGCTTTTCCGTAACGAGAAGCAGACGCATCAGCTTCCTTATCTAACCTCAATAGAATCCGCTATCCCCTCCCCTCTCCTTTCAGCAGAGTCACTTCATATCTCACCTCAATTCTAAACTCAGGAACTCACTCTGACTTCAAAAACAACGTCAAGAGTATGAACAAGCCATCCCTTACCTTCTTCCCATTCTTTCGTCACCCCGGCCGCCAATCGTGCATTGCTATCCAGTCTCTGTCCTAATCCCTACTATCTGGCCAAAAGCCTATCATTAATATCCACATCTCCCTCCAAACCCCCATTGAAATCTAGCCTTTCTCTCTCTATTTCACTAAGGAAATAAGGCCTCTGTGCTCCTCTCCTTGTCTTATTAAAAAAATGCGAGCTGCTTCACTCGTTACTTAGCTCCTAGCTCTACAGTCGGAGCTCTACGCTTCTGCTTTCTGCGTGGAAGACGCTCTACAGTCTAACAAGTCAATCGTACTCCTTACTTAGCTCGTCAAAGGCTTATTAATTAGCTCCGGTAGCGAAGTACGAGTTCGCGCTTTCTTTTATCTTATATAGTCTTCCTGTAAGGAAGGAAATCTAAGGTACTCGATATCTGAGACGGTATAGTCTCACCAGGACTTTCTATCTATGCCTATAAAGTTGTACATGAAAGCCTAGTGCAAGCTATCAAATGTGGAATACCACACCGAGACCTCTAAGCGTGGGATTTCCTGCTGACTTTCAAGGCTAACGCGCCTCATCCCTACTTTGCTACTGCTAATAGTGACGCATGGAAGGCTGAGTCTGACTATGTCTGCTACGAAGCCTTTCTCTGGAAGACGTCTTAAGGCTTGAAAAGAATCCCCGCTCCGGCCAGGCATGGCAAGAAAGGCAATCAGGTTGAGTAGCCGAAGTCGTCGAGTCATGAAGAAGGACCAAATCGTCAATCTTTTCCTAGACCAGCAGCAATAGTAGTAGCTTCTCAGCGGTCAAGGGCGGAATTCATACATCAACTACCGTAGTCGCTACACCTCTGATGTCTTGCCCATTTGACAAAGAAAGAGGACCAAGAAGAATTCCTGTCCACGATCCTATGGAATATAGATCCTGCCTTGCAGACGACCTTTCGAAAAGTGCTCTTGACTCATCAAGCCCTGGATGGGCGGCTGTTCTAGCCGATCACGGGACCTAGCACCTAGCCTCTTTGTCCACTGAAAGGTGATAGGATTCCCTTTCAGACGACTTCGGTGAACAATGGGCAACTCCTACTACTGAAACCAGTGGATACTGATCCTCTTCCTCTCATCTCTGGGCTGCTCTTGCTGACTCTTCCCTTGCAAATGGTTCCCCTACTAAAAAAGGAGATGGGTACTTCTCAACCAACCGAGAAGAGGCGGATTCCGGTCCGGCATCCCGTATAGGGTGATTGAGGGATGGAGCTGCTCTCTTGATGGAAGAGAGCAGGAGGGCCCTGGCTGAGCCCGAGTTTGTTCGTTCTGTGTACGAGGTTGGCTTGCTGAGCATCTTCTTTTTGCATAGGAACCCGAATCGCTGTCCGCTTGCTATCTTTCGCCGATTTCCAAGGCGAGCGAAGTGAGTTTTGCTGTGACGTCAAATCCCTTTCTTCATCTTTTGTATGGGATCCGAGAGAACTAGGCTCTCAGAAGCAATCCATGCTTTCAGAATGAAGAGCCCCGCAGGCAAATGGGGATTCCCGTACTCATCAGTTTCACCAACGGTAACTGAATCATTCGTGTCAACGAGAGTGTGAGCGTCCTCAGTTGAAGGACGATCAATGGCAACTACTGAAAAGAACACAAAAGCACCGCCTTAGACAAGCGCTTCCAGCAACCTTAAGAGTACGACGGCTGCTTTCGTAGATGGAGTACATGGGCCCAGGAAGGACCCCTGGCTAGAAGACGGCTCACGGCTTGCATGTATAAGATCGTAGTGAAATCGCAGCTAATTATTTAAAGAATTCTCAATGGTGCCGAAATCTCTCAATAAAACAGCTAGGCCCTTGTCCTATCTCTAAAGATAAAGGGGGGCTTTACCCTGATGCAAGTAGTCTCCGCGGCTATACTCTATCAAATAGCTTTTTTAAAGCGCCTGTTTACTAAGATACTAGTTTTTGTCGGGTTCTTTGCTAGCGATTCTTTTTAGTTTAGCAGTTGAACAGGAGCAAGAAAAGCTACCGATTCTACCTAATCCACTGCTGACCACGGACTGACTCAAGCACCAAGACCTACTGCTCTTCCGACAACCGATGAAATGGCTGCTTCTTCTCTGCCTCCCCTCGGCTGAACTCCCTTAAGCCCTGCCCGGAAGTTCTTTCCTTTTGTTTCAATGGCAGCTGGTATCTGGTTCAATGTTCTAACGATTGCTATGAGGTAGCCTGCCTTACTCGAGTCAACTAGGATCAGAAGGTTAAGATAGGGCTATTCAAAGCAATCTAACCAAGCCACCCAAGCCAAGGAAGGCTAGCTAGTCTAATGCTAGGGGATTCGATTCATCTCTATCAATGACTTAACCACCTTCCCAAATTCAACTCATTCAAGCCGAGTCGCCAATAGGGAGTTGACTCCCTCCCCCAGGGAAGGAACTGATAGCCATAGATAGGACTAGTCTAAGTCAAATACAAGAAAGATCTAGATCATCACCAAAAAAGCCTTTGTAGCTCCAACAAAAGGAAGACAGAAGACTCGGGTAGAGATCACCTCAGCCTTGCTAGGGATTATGGGCTTGTAAGAGGAAATCGTAATGCGCCAACAAGAAGAAAAGAGAGAGAGAGAAATGGGAAGGCAAGCGAATAGTTTAAGTCACTCGACCGGACGGGAGGGGAGAAGGAGGATAAAAAGAGTTTGCTATCGCTGAAGCGGGCTACTGCTTCGAAGTAGGGCTAACTCGAGATCCGAGCTCCGAGCTAATAGACTAAAATAAGTTAGTCCTTCAGAAAGATAGCAACAGGCTAATTCAGTCACTTGCGCCTGGGCTTTGTTCTTTAATGCCTTGCGCCTATAAAAGTCAAGTGTCGATCTAGTTTGCTGCGAATCCTGTTGGGTCCCAGATTGAATGGATATCTCTTGAAAGGGAAAAAGGTCTAAAGTAAAGTCTCATCCCGTGCTGCCTGGGTTCGAAAGAACTAGGTGTTTATTCCCTTGGCCTGGCTATCTTTCCAGAAATGTTGGAATATGACTAAAAGGCTAGGGTGATTGCCCTAAGACTACGACTCTTTCCTTCTTGCTTTGGTTGCTCGCTGGCATCGGCACGGATCTTTAAAAGAAAGGAAAGATCCCCATGAATTTATCTTGAAATTGAAATTGTGTCTCCGCCTTTCGGATGAGGGAATCAAATAAATAACGAAAGACCCGTAAATCGTATAAGACCATACGCTTGAAGTCGGTTTGGGGATTGGAAAGAAAAAGTGGGTCAAACCTTATCTTCCTGTAGAACTCCGATAGGAACAAGCCCGTCAAAACTACTTAAGATAGACTAGTGCCGTCCGCGCTAACTAGAAATATCTTAAGCTTTAGATAAGAGAAGAGAAAATACGCTACGATCTTGCTTCTCTTATTCAATTTTTAGTTTGATCGAGTAAAGATATCCCACTTTTCCCCAATAAGCGATAGGTTGGATAAGAAAATAGGGTTGGGGAGGGTATGGAGCCGACGTCGCAGAGACTTTTCCACTCTTCCTTTACTTTAGTTGTTCAATGTTGATGTGTAAAGCATATTTACATCGATCCCAACTCCTCAGCGCGGTCAGTATCATCTTCTTAGATCGGATCAGCTACGTCTTGGTAAAAAAGAATGAAAGCAGCGCCGAGATCACCCTCATGGACTCAAGGACCTGCGGGGCGTGCCAGTAGCAAACTTCTCAAATCGATCAATTCCGTGTTACGCTCAAGGGAAGGCAAGGACCCGCTTCCTAGAAGAAAGCGACTGGTTCAGTTTATTAAGAGATTCATACTCCTAACAAAGAAAACTCTGAAGTGAAGAACTACTCATGTCCACACTCAAACAGCTCAACTGCGGGACTCTAAAAACTTGTAATAAAACTTTTCGTTCTCTTCTCATGTCTCCAGACCTTCTATTAACGGGGCTTTTTCTTTCTATCAGTTTCAAATCAAAATAGATATTGATCTTTGCCTATGACCATTCCCCAAGATTACTATTCAATGCAAGAAAGAGGCGCAATAGCATCTTTATAAATGAATTCACATTATTCTCCAACGATTATGAAAAAACCGCTAGCTGGGAGCAACTGCTTGGACTGGATGTACGCCTTTAAAGAAAGTATATAAACCACTTCAGAGTGTACGGCTATCTCTCAGCTTATGATCCCTGCCTAGATGAAGAAACGAGTGTCCATACAGAATCATCAAGTAGGGAGAGGTGCACTTAATATAAGATAAAACGAGAAGGCAATTCAAATTTGAAGTCAAGAACAAGAAAAGCTCATGCGAAGGTTAGACTAAAATAAACTTTCCCGTCCTGCATATATTAGCAATGCTCTATGCCCAATGCTGACAAGAACACGCGTTGCAACTAGTAGAGTAGATTCCCGAGACCGCTGTCATTCCTGCTGATCTAGCTTCGTATTCTCCCCACTCCGGGGCATAAGATAAGAGCAATCCAGAGGACTCCCAATTCCAAAGCTATCAATTAAACCAACCCTTCTTCATTAAAAGAGGCAAGCGGATTGTATTTTTTTATTGCACTAGTTCCCGAAACACACCGTTCCCGATGTAATGACTGCAAATGTATCCCGACTCGCTGAGAATGAAACAGCCGACCTTTCTATAGAAGAACCTTGAGCTTTGAAGCAAGTGGTCTATGCTAGCTCGTTTTCGAGAGGAAGAGTTTGCTTTTCGGCTTTCAATAGCTCGTCTCGCCCTGTCTTCTGTCGTACTCTCCTCTATCGAGAATTGGTCTATCGCAACTGTGAAGTGGAAAACGGATGCCGTTCTTCTGGTAGCCGTTGTTTGCTTCATCGGTAGCTTAACGCCCGTTAATTAGTCTTTTTTATTCAGTAGTTAAGGATTTGTGTAGCTTCGGTCGATAGGGTACTTCTTGCTTTCCTTCTGTTATGAGAGAGATCCGCTATTTCATGACTGAGTTCCTTAGCGCGTTGGATCCACGAATAAAATTAGGTCTTAAATCGAGGCTGCTGCTTCAGTTCAGATGATGTTACTTTGAAGTTCGTACTTTATTTCTAGCGATTTCCAGTACTCTTTCAGTAATAGATGGCCCTATGTCAGTCATAGCCAGTAAGGCAATTGAGTGAAATACACTTGTGGAATCGGCATGAGTTAAACATTTTTTTTTTAATTACCTTTTTTTTTATTTTTTCCCCACCCGAACCATTCTTAAGACCACCAACAAAGTAAGTAGAGTAAGCCCCTTTTGCTTTGCTCCCAACGATCGACTTCTTTCTCTCTTCGAGTAGCCAAGCCCCCTATCCTGTGAAGAACAGGTAGCTACGAGTGAAACTCCGAGACTGCATTACTTAATTCCTTATTAGCAGCTTTCCTGCAGCAGAAGCTGCTTCACTTCTTAACGTTCCTTGGGTTCTTTCAGTCAAGCCCATCTGCGATTCCCTCACTCGCTAGCACCCGGGATTGAATTCTTCGATTCTCTTCCGGTTAGCAACTAACTAGCTCTCGTACTCGGCCTCTCCCGATGCCTAACCACCTTACCTATTCGCCTTACCTATAAGCTCTACCTCGGGCAATCTTTCTACCTTGGTCAAGTTGATCTTCTCTGCGGGAAGGCCTCCCTTCGGTCCTTGAAGTAGGTTAGGGAAAGGGCTTCGGGCATGGCCAGCTCCCGAAAAGGACTCCTTCGTCGGCGCTCATGTGTAATTTTTTCAGACGTAGAAGGGAGCCAGAAAAAACCGATCAACTGCATTAGTCGTAGCGCGCGTACTCTTCCTCTATCGTACTATTATCATAAGTAGATGCAAGCTTTGCTAACAGGGAAACTGATATGAGCAAAAGAAAAGCAAATGATATGAGCTCGAAAGGAAGACAAAGGGGTCATATTGCACGAGAGCTATTCATAGAGAAAGAAGTTCTGCTTGTTCTCTCTTTTCCCGGCATGAAAAATCATTCTTTGAAATGTGGTCGTCGTCACACCACTCGCCGATGCACTGGGTCGGCTAGCATTGAATACGAATAAGCTCTTCTTGAATTCTGAATCTGGAAATTTGGCGATTACCTTATTGGTAGCCTAAAGGTGCTTTAGAAGCTTCAATCTCGACCTCAGAAAGAAGATTCAACAATGAAGAGAGGGAGATTCGTTCAATCGGAGATGGATGATTGGAACCGCATTAATGCACTCACTCCTGGTATGCTGACTAGGGAAAGCATGCTTCTACATGCTTTAATGAGTTCTCGGTACCCGTTTACTATGGTTTTACAGCTTCAATCTCTAAGTCAAGTTCAATCGAAGAGAAAGATGAATTCCCAGATCGAAGTCAATCACATCCCCCAGCCTCTTATTGGATTTTCTTTCTCGCTTACGGGTTGGGTTTGGCCTTGGGAAATCCTTAGGGCCTTAAAAGCGAGCTGGAATCTCTCCCAGCCTTTTTACCCTTTTTCTCTTTGAGTTTGGGCTTTGCTTTCTAATAAGCTTTCCATCTCGTAGCTTTGACCCCTTACTTCTTTTTTAATGCTTGGTAGTGCCCAGAAAAGCGATATCAAAAACTTATAGCATTTCAAAAAACCACTTATTCTTTTGCATTCTTTTAAGTGGAAGCCGTTCCTTAAGTAAGATTACAACGAGGGAAGATATCTCGACTCTCTCGGCTATCGCTTTCTTTCTTTATTCCAGAAACGCGTCCTCAGTCAGATACAACTTTTTCGGGTACCCGAAAGAAAATAGATATTCGCGTAACACAGGCGGTTAGAGGCCATGTAAGCCAGTGACGGATGAGTGGAGAGGTTGTATAAGTCCCCTTATTCTTCCTTGCAGGGAAAGGATTCATTTTTAAGGTCGGTATACCTATCTTTACTTGACTCGCTAGGTCTCTTACAATCCGTAAGCAAGTTTCTCGGTAATCCCACCCATCTTTATGCCTACTCTGTGGAAGTAGAATATAATAAGAAGTCCTGAAAGTCTGAGTATCCATAACAGTCTTATCTTTGCCTTCGATGGAGTGTAGTTGCCTTTGCTGCAGCCTTTTCCTATTTACCCAGGCACCAAGACTGCTTATTCTGCATCGGCGCCAAAGCACTGGACCAAGAGCTTTCGAAACGTGGCTCGCTTTTCCTTCCCACGCTTAATCTCCATCTCCTTTACTCACAACAGAAGGCCAAAGCAAGATCGACAAAGAAAGAGTACTGCCCTTTTTTGACTGAATACCCTTTCGTTATTTCACTTCCCTTCGAGCGTCGAACAGCGGATAGCAGAACAGGAAAGTAAGAAAAGCCTTTCTCCTCTTTATACGACAGCACCTTCCCAAAGTCAACTGATGAAAGAACAGCAGACGAAATGCGCTTTGTCCTTCAACCCCGAAAAGAATCACTTTATGCCCCCTTTGTACACTTAGGCAACTTCTTGAAACGTGCCAAGCTGAAAATAAAGTGAAAAGAGGGCTAGGCCAGAACAGAAGTGGCTGGGTGCCAAGCTGTTCCTTCCATAGATAGAGATAGGTGGTATTTTCCCGGATCACGCGTAGAGAGAGCCCTAAAAGGGAGGAGTACTATTCCCTTACCCAGCCAAGCCAATCTTTTTCCCTTCAAGTCCTGATCTCTTTCCAGAGAAATCCATTAAAAAGAAGGTAAGCGCATAAAGTTTAGTGGGAGTTTACGATTTCCCTTGCGATTGAACCCAGTGTGATTTCGAGTGAAAAAGCCATTGGATTTTTAGCCAATTCAATTAGTACCTCTTGGAAAGGGAAAGCCAGTATTGGTTGTGTAGTCCATCTTTCTTTTGGTTCCATGCGCTCTAGTTTATTGCCCGGCAGTTTTTTTAGTTGCTTTTGCTGTCTTCGAAAAGAAGTGAGCTTACTTTAAGTAATATAAGTCCTACGCTAAAGTATATCCCGAGCTAACTCCCTTTAAGTTAAGCCTTTTCAGCCATTTCTCTTCCAGCCCGTTCCATTCCAGCCAATGCCAGGCCAGTGGAATGTATTGCATTTCCTTTCCAGGCGAGGTAATATGGTTTCTGCCATCCAGTACGGAATAAAGTTAGAAAGCAGGATTTCTTTCAATTGAAGAAAAAAAGAAGGCCAGTAACTACATCCCTTAGGCGGCATCTTAAGGCGAGTATGGATAATTTTAGGCAAGAAGATTATAGAGCAAATGAAATTGCAGTTCTAGTTCCCAGCTAGCTAGTTGAATAAAAAAGGGTAAGCTCATGCAGTGAACAAGCCAGTTTCTTTCTAAGCCTAAGCGCTCTCTAAGCCAGCTAGGTAATTTCCTCAGTACAGAAAGAAAGTAACAGGTGACCTAAAAGAAGCCCCGCCCCAATCGCAGTCTTAAGCTAAGGCCTTGGAGTAGAAGTGTACCATTCATAGTTCCATTTCTTGGCCCTGGAAAAAGCCTTTCAAAACGAGCATAAAGTTTACTCCTCTAAATTCCTTTACTACTATTTAGAACGCTATAAGATAAGGAGCTAGGCTGGCTATTCTTTGCTACTGCTCTAACGTGCTACGAGTCGTTTGATTCTGTGGGATGCAATGACTCTACTGAACGGAAGAGAGACTATAGCTCTGACATCACACTCCAAAGGGGCTACTAATTGGAGTCTTATTTGTATTCACCTAAGGCAAGCCCAGTCACTCCTTTAGAAAAATTCTCCTCCTCAGCTGGGGGGAACGAATTCCTGAGGATTTTTTAGATGTTATAGTTTAAGTTGAAATTTGATTATTGTAAACGAGCAGGTAAGCTCTTGTATTTACCAGGGTAAATATAAGCAGCTAGCAATGCATCCTACCAGCTCTAATGGGAGTTGCCAGCCATCCAGTTATATAATTAGTTCTAGTGATAAGCGCATCTATTTCTAGTGGAAGTTCTTCTTATTCCCCTTGCCAATAGTAGCAAGCCCGTGAGAAAGCTAGTTCCTTGTCAGCCTATCACCTATCAATAGGGCCCATTTCCCCAGGCAAGCAAGAAAGCAGTTTTTTATTGAAAATGAGAATGGGAAAGCAGAATAGTAAATAGAAAATCTCTCTTAATCTAATTAGTCAGCAAGAGCAAGTTACTCGTAACTAGAAATCCAAAAACTATTTGCTAATATCTTTATTCCATTATGCCACCAGTCAAAGTGGATTACCGTTCCTTTGAATGGAGGAGTCCCTTTTTTCAGCCAGCAGTAAGCTCTACTCTAAAGGGCATACTTTGATTTTAGGCATAGCATTTACTGAGCACTCTTTCAAGCGTTAACTTGAAGGCCAGAGTAAGCGCATGTAATGGAGTTCTAGAAAAAAGGGATCTAGTTGAAGTTTGAGTTGCAGAGCTCTTACTATCTTACTAAACTCGGTGAAGAAGAAGAGCTAAGGAAAGAAAGTGAGAGACAGTTCTTTTAGAATAGCGGATTACCAGCCAGTGAAATCTCTTTTTTCATCTCTCTCTTTGGCAGTGCTTTCGCTTCCTTCTCCTGGGCAATCCTAGTCCTAAGTGTTTCCACCAGCCCTTCCGCAGTACTAGGGCCCTCCAGTAGTAAGGCTTTTCAGGCAGTTTTAGTTGCTTTATCCTCTCCTGAGGGGGAGACTTTACCTATAAGAGGGATACCCGCCAGTACTAATAACTTTCCTTCTCCTGTCCTGTTGTCACGCAAGTTATCTTTAAAGCAAGTGATAGAGCATTATCTGAGTTAAGGAAATTCTCACGCTTAGGAGAGTAGGCATCTTAGGCTAGCAAGGAAAGCGTAACTCTATTCCTCGTATGAGAAGTCCCTTTTACAGTAGTCCCTCTCCAATCCAAATAAGCCAGTTAAAGCTAGGTCAAAGGCTAGGAACAAAGAAAAGGTTAGGGCGGCTAAAGCATTCCTTTGCAGCACTTCTTTGAACACCAAGGGGGATTCCTCCTTAGAAATGAATACCTTCGGGCACTGCTCCAAGGATTGGGCATTTTCCCCTCCCTTTCATACTGAAAAAAGAATTAGATTTTAGCCTTCCTTCACCACCGCTTCCATCGAATCTCTGCACTCATAGCAGGCGAGTTGTCCCATGTCTAGTCGAGTGTGCGAATGTTATAGACGAATGGTATGGACGAGTAGATGAGGGGACTGGGCCAGTCTCAATGCAGCGGGCCCGCAAGTCCTTATTCTTTCATTCTTCGCTTTTTAGATTGTTAACTCCGTAGTAAGGAAGCGGAGAGCGGATCTGATACGAGAGTAGCGCTTTATGAGGGAATAAAAAGAGACAGAGACTCCCAATAAGTCTGCCACAAGCGAGAACGAGAATGGGACTATTCAATAATCCTCACCTTACAATATGTATATGCTACTGTCAACAAACATGGCTCTCTTTCTTAGGCGCCTGTTCCCGCCTTTCCGGTAACTTTGTCCTATTTTTCGGCCTTTAGGCGGTGAAAATGAAGTTCGCGCTTCAATTGAACTGTCTGCTTCGAGTCGAGGTAGAACTGATCGAATGGGTGAATGCAAGCCTTTTCTTCTCCAACTGGGGGACCCTGGTAACACGCTCTTATGCGAGGGATCACTTGACCATAGTCCTGCTCTTCCACACTATATAAATTGTTAGGTCACAAGAAAGAATGCCAAAATCTAAAGATGGTAGGTTCGATTACGGAGAAGTCAATAATCAATGATTATGCGGAGGGTCCTGCAGTCACAAATAACCCAAGCAGAAGGGTCAAGCCTTTCCCCGGGTGCCAAAGCACTTCTTTTACACATCTGGTAAAGAAGGGAAAGAAGGCGCGAAGTAAAGACATTCGTTTAGTATCACTTCTCTATTTGTTGATACAGCCTAATATTCATAAATTGATACGAGGACTAGGAAGGAATTTTTTTACTCATACTCATTTAGCCTCCTTAGTGACTAATAAAGAGAGAACATAGTAGCCACTTCATCCCCTCCCCGGTAGGGGCATCCAGAAAGGACATAGCAGGCCGAAAGAGAATCACCAACAATGCTTTTAATCTCGCAATTCTATTAGCTGAGATCGGTATCTAGACTAAGAGCTGTCTTTCTCTTTTCTTCTTTCTTTTGTCTTTCTTTCAGCTTCTAAAGCACTATTAGCCGATTTGGAATTTCATGCTGCTAGTCTTTCTAAATGCAATATTCTTAAACTCTAGCCTGGCCCTAGAACTGGTAAAGGCTTTCTTGTCTTGCTTCTATCTTCCCGGGAAATTTCTTTTTTTTTTGAGTTCTTCTCCGATGAGCTCTTCCCGGGGCAAAGTCCTAATCAAAGCAGTTTCTTCGCTAAAAAGGGAACCGTGTAATTAATACCTGGGCTGATAATCTCTATCCGGGTACGATCATAGCTTCATTCATTCGTTAATCCCCACATCTTCTTTGGACTCTGGCTAAAACTAATAGAATCTAACGATTCTTTGCCTTTAACGTTCTTACCTTCGTTGGATCCTAATAAACGGCGGCTAAGGCCGGGAACATCTGAAAGGTGACTGCTTCTAGTGTCAGTCAATTAAGACTGAAAGAGCCAAGGTTTTGAGCCCCGATAAGGTTCTTACCTAGTTTGGTTCTGGAATATGCCAGTAGGCGTGTCATTGCCCTACGCCCTGCTTCTATTTGTTTAGATTTCTTGTAAAAACACTAGCCCCGCTCAGTTCATAATGAGAATATTTCACTCCCCTTTTTATTCTATGTATTATTCTCATTATGCGCATAAGGGAGGAGCCGTATGAGATGAAAATCTCACGTACGGTTTTGACTAATAGGGCGGAGATTCTTTGAATCGAATGACGACCGTAACGGATGTCTGCTCAATCCGAAGGAGCGGAAGCTTTACAGAATTATTATGAAGCTATGCGGCTAGAAATTTATCCCTATGATCGAAGTTATATACTCTATAATATAGGCCTTATTCACACAAGTAATGGAGAACAATGAGCAAGCAGCGATGGATGAAACTCGAAAACTATAAGAACTTAATGCAATGCTTGACGCGGAGTGGCGTAGCTACACTCCCCTCCTCCCTTTGAGTCATCTTGGATGAGAAGACAGAGACCGACTTCATCGACTTTCAATGTCCGTGTGGAATGCAACTTGCTCGCTGAAGTGGAGGCGCTTTCCGCTGGGGCAGACCATTCTTGTGAGAACGAGGGCTGATCCAATCCGGGGTCTCTCTTAAAGCAGCCAACTCTCTAGGGAAGACGACTAGCTAGATTATCTCTAGATACAGAATTCGAACTTGTTGACGCGGAGAGCCATCAAAGGACAGTGGCTGTGGCTGATTTGTGAGCTGAGAAACCCGCGAAAGAGGATGGGATAGCGTCTTTTCCCCCTCTCCCTATCGGTCGAGCAGCTACGCCCCTTTCCTTCCATCTTTTTTTTGGTCGGCTACCTAAGCAGTGATCCTTTATTCCAAGCATATTCCCCTCTGTAGAATGTAGGATGTCCAGTGGAAAGAAGAAGCAACCTTCAGGAAGACTTTCACATTCTCAATCTTTCTCAGAAGAGGCAGCGAGCCCGCAAGAGGATAAGCTGCAGGCGTCGGCCTAAAAAAGCTTGGTGGAAGGGCGCTAGGACAAGTGACTGGGGCGCTTGCTAGGCTCTCTCTGATCGAAATGTGGAATGTTGCTTGAGTTTTATGTTTAGCGAGTCGGCTAATGAGAGTATACGAAAGGAGTCTAGCCGCAAAAGGAAAGCTTTTCATGTCACCATGTACACTATGGTCTAACCGCGAAAGGTGCTCAATGTCATTTATCAATTCAATTTATCAAAAAAGATGATATTAAAAAGAAGGATTTGCCTTGGAAAGACCCCAGTCTTGAATGAGTTGGTTTTTTCCTTAACTTTTATTGGGATAAGGCATGGCACCGCTCTATGTATGAGAATTTGCTTACATATAGAATCACAGGCATTAACCAAAGAAAACTGCTAGAGAAAGGTATCTAAAAAGGGCCGGTTCTCGAGCTTCCTTGACCCACTACCGAATAGTTCGCTCAGAAGGCAAGGCCTCTCGATCGCATTTAAATAGCTTAAAAGAAGCATGCAAAAGACCTCGAAAAGTACCCTACCTATTTCATCCCCCTTTCTTAGCAATACAATAGTAAGGACCAACCAATGTAGTCCCGAAGGAGGTCTAGTTCAAGTATCAAGCTTGAGTGCGGGCTTGAGAATCGAAATCTATCCAATCCGGTCATTAACTAAGACTTATTTGATTATGTCCCGAGGTATTGTATGCCCCTGAAAACGTATGAAAAGAAGCCAGTTTGAGTCCGGGAATGAGGAGTTGGTCAGTGCCAACAGGAAGTATGGATAATGCTTCTTCGTTAGAGGAATAGGCGCTTACTCAATTTCGTATGGTTTGAATACTACTTGTTCGACTAGAGTTTGGTATGATTATTTACTATTTTACTTTTCAATATTAAGGGGCGAAGGAGCTGGTGGAAAATCCAACGTAAATCTTCATTTTATTTTACACAATTCTTCTGGAATCCAATGAACAAGAGCAATTACTTTTTTCCAGCTTTAGAATTTCTGGCATCGTAATAGAATGATTACCAATGATAGGCTGCGCGCCTAACAGTGCATTCTTATGCCGAAACTGAAATCTTAAGTTAGCTTCACTTCGAAATGCCACAACTCAAGAGTCGCATCCGTTTTCTTTACGATCTAGTCACTGGTTTTCTGTGGGTGAAATTCGTTAGTGGAACTGATTCGAGAGGGCTTGACGGTCTTAATAAAGGTTCGGATTCGGTCAGACCTTTACTGGTTATCATATTATCATACTTTTTTCTAGTAGAGCTTGCTCAAGAGAATGCCTTGTACTACTTTAGTAGGACGATGACGCCAATGAACTAAAAACCAATTGAGAAGTTATGCCTAGCTCTTGTCTTTGCCATTCAAAAGTCGAAACATTATTTTCAAGCTCTTCGAGAGGATTGAACTTTATAGCTCGAGATCTCCAAACCAAAGAAAATACTAACAAGAATTAGCAATCATCTATCTTCCCGGCTAACGAGTTATTGGCAGGTAAAATAGGCGGACAAGACGTTGGCTTGGGCCAAAAAGGAGAGCCTCTTTCTATTTTTTAGAATGGCGGTCGAAAAAAAGACACTATGACTTCCAGAGATTAGGTGGAATACCTGGAAAGAGCGTGACGTGATAAGTGAGATAAGGAGACCTGCTTTCCGGACTAGAAAGGATTTTTGCTTACTTGCTCGCTTCCCTTACACCCTAGCCCTACTTTGACTTCAAAGCGTCTGTGTGTTTGTGTCCTCAAGCTCAGGACTCTATCTTAGAATAGGTGCGGAGAAGGTTTTTATTCCATGTCTCAATCCTTAGAGCACAGCTGGGACAAGATTCACTCTGAATCGAATCTTACCGTCAAATCTGCATTTTCAATCTCATTCAGGGCATCAAATCGAAGCTAAGAACTTTATCATATTTGCCTTTCCAAGGCAAGAGAGGATTCAACCTAGGGCTGGCAGACCGACCTGCCTTAGACTTCTTTCATATACATATAGCTTTGAAGTCAAAGGGGGAAATTGTTGGAATAGCAGTTAAGGGCATATAGAATTGTCTATAGAGAACCTTCTCCGATTCAGGCCACTTTCTTATCTTCCTCCTCTTTCATAGAGGGATGATGAGTAGAGTTTAGTTAGGATAAATGAGAAAGAAGTCTTTCTTTCTGTCCCGCTTGATGAAAGAGTATCCAGTTATCATTCTTAGAAAACAGAGTCAGGTGGACGTTTGAAGTTCCTGTCAACGCTTTTTCAAGCGCTTTTAGGGAGTTGATCATGCGGGACTCTATATGGAGGCAGGCGAAAGCCGAAGAAAGAAATCTATGATTGCTCCTTGAACTGACTCGCCTTTTCTCCCATCGTATATCTCTTGATATTCACAAATAATGAATCCGTTTCCATCTGTCTTTGTCAGAGGCCTAGGGATCGATGACTCCGACCCCCAACCAAGAAGACTAAAGATGGTTCTAGAAGTCTCTCCCTTATATGAAAGAGGAGCTTGAGCGGTAAAAGAAAAATCTTTCTGCTTGTGTATTACCATATATAGGTGCAAGAGAGGTTTCGTATATCCACGAAGAGAATAAAAGCAAAGTAAGTGATAGAAGCTGCTAACTCAAACTCAAGAATCGCATAATACGTCATCATTTTCTATCAAAAGTGCAGCGGAGAGAAGGAAGTCAAAGATGTAAGAGAGGGGATAAGCTGTGAGAACAAGCCAAGCAGAAGACAGAAAATCATGTTCACTCTCTCATCCTATCCGTCTATTGATTGTGTCAATTTTTTGCTAAACAGAGTCGAAAGCAGCTTGATAGCTAAGCCAGAGCCAAGGATTTCATAGTGGGATGCACTTCTAGCCAATTCAAGTTAATAAGGCAGTTTTCTTTCTAACAACTGAGAAGGCGGGCGTTCGATGTCATCAGTCAACTAGGGTAAGAAAAACAGAATCCATTTAGCTTATTCACAATCTTGAGATACCTCTATGAAATATTCTTTTATATAGTCTTTTTTCAATGAAACTAGGAAATGACTGTGAAAGGGGCTAACTGGGGTGATCAAAGGAATCAACTCTATTTTCTGTTGAGCCTTTTCATTCTTAGATAGAGGCTTCAGATCAAAAGCGGAGTTCTTGTTGACTACATCCTATGCACCTTCAAAGATAAGTCCATACTTCTATGATGTGAGAAGAGGAAAGCTTATTACTTTTATGTTAGTGAATACCTTCAACGAGTAAACCATTCATCGCTTGCTTCACCTTTAGGTTAAGGCTTCTTTTTCAGAATCTATTCGTTATATAGAGATATGCAGCGTCACTACTTCTAGCTACCTAAGCCTACCAAGCTACTAACACTTTAGTCTTCTACTAGCGTCGCATGGTCTACTAGGCTTTACTTTACTAACTGCACTACTTTGGCATCTTGACTTCTATGCTCCTCCTTATCTTCTAGGATTCAATTTACCATAACGAGTAAAGTTGCTTGCTTGTTGTTCCAGAATTCGAAATAGCCGGGAAAGTCTTATTGATTGATAGCTAGGAGGAATGATTTAAAGGAAATTCGCTAGTCTTAACATACTTCGCTTCACTAGAACGGTTCGACAAGACCGGATAAGAAGGTTGTACAGCATGAGCTACGGAAAGCATTTCGACAGATAAAGTACGATCTGCTTAGAGACCTGGTATGAACCAACAAAACCATATTCCCGTGATTTCCTTCTCTTGTAAATAGAAAGCTCTTTCTCGATAAATAGCTTTCGAGTTTAGTTTTGATTTTGATAAATAGGATCTAATTATTTTAATAAGAAGTCAAAGTAAAAAAGCGTCCGTTCACTATCGCTTCTCTTCTTGTAGTTGAAGTAGTTTAAGAACGAACTTGCTTATAGCAAACTATTCAGATAGAGTGAGTTTTTTTTTGAACATAAACTGCTTCCTTCATAGAAGAAAAAAATCATGCTTTTGATGCAATGCCCAAAGACTCCCATTTCTTTCTTGGTTGGACAAAGCCAAGCTTCTGACAAGTCTTTCCTCATTTTTTTTTAGAGCAAGAAGCTCTTCTAAACTACTAATGCCAGTATGAAATCTCTCATTTCATTCAAAAGAATGCCGACCTAGCTTCCATTGCTGAAGTTGGAGCTGCTGTCGCTCGGTTTCGCGGTCTATTTAGACATCGTCATACTTTAGTAGTCGCGCGCCGAAGAGCCCGTTGCCCGTCTCGTTTCAGAGTATGCTCAGGAGATGGACATTCAAAATCTTCCTCTCTTGACTCCGACAGTATCTGGACGAGATAGCGACTCACCTGGGATTCTTTTGTCTCAATCATGGTATTGAAAGACTTCCCGGGGCTCACTCCTGGGCTGAACTGGCCCACTCTGTCATTTCTTCAATAAATTATGATTTGACAGATTTATCCACTCTCACCTATGTGAATACCCTCTTTATTCGTTGGCGGGTATCCCACTATAAGCCGACCAAAGCTCTCGAAATAATAAGCATGTGGGGCGCTTGAGTAAAGAAGGTCCATTTTCCCACGTCGGTCAAACCTACGACTCTCTTCTCAAAGTTAGAGAGATCTTTTTCTAGTTATATGACATCGTAACTGCACTAAATGAAATGGATGAATGTCCGGGCAAGTTAGATATATCATTTTCATGGCCATGGCTTAGATCTTCTTTATCGAACGAGTCAAAGATTTGATTCTACTCCTCCAAAGGCCGGTTCAGGCAGTTCCGTTATTGAATCCGGTGGTTCCTTGGATCGCTTGGAAAGAATTCGCTTCGTAGTGGTACTTGGATGAACAAGTCGAAACTCTTCTTTTTTGTGCTCAATCAAAAGTGGAGTATAGAGCCAACGGTCAGGGTTGAGGTTGACTTTATGCTAGGATTTCTTCGTTCATTGCCCTAAAGGCAAGCCAGAAGCAGCAAGTATAGCCCTATAGTTTGAGAGCATTTAATGTACCAGCGTGAGAAAGGTTCAGTGATCTCTGAAGAAAAGGTCCAACGTCTCTTCTATGATCAATGTCCTATGATTGCAGACCGTCTATAAAGACGAAAGGTTCACTCCTTCTCTACGCTTTTGTTAAATCCAATCCGCCTCAAACTCTTATTCTTTTTCCTTATAGCTCTTGTTCTTAACAGGTTTCGTTTTTTTCCGCGTTAGTTGCATTCATCCTGGTGACTTCACTCGGCTAAGGTGCAGTCAGGATTGATGATTCGAGTCGTACAGGGTCCGAAGGATTCAGCTCTCGCTGAAGCAATTGTAGCTGCTCAGGCTGCTGCTGAATACGGACCAATGTCTGTTTGGTATAGAAGTGTTCACGGAATAAATCAACGGGGAAAGAAAGACCTAGACGCGGGATCGATCTCTTTTTGTGAGCAGTGAACGCCATTCATTAGTCTTCGCTTCCGGAATCCAGTTTGAAACTTGTTGTTGTTACAGAGAGCACCACTACAGTGAAATAAGCGATTGTTCTCGAATCAGCGCAAGGATGCGGATCTCTGTTATATTCTATATAAAGTTAAACGTTGAACCGGAACTGGCTTAGAAATTCCCATAGGCGACAACCCTCATGTGCTAATTTCAAACGTACTCCTCACGTTTTCGTAAGAATAATAAAAAGAGCGGAAAGCTCCGAAAAGAAGGAATTGGAAAATCGAAAAGGGGAGGATCCTGATTATTAGAATTGAATCCCTCGCAAACGTGCACTAGTAAGTGGTAAGCTAGGGAAAGATACGGAATAGGGACATAGTTCAACTTCACTCAAATATACGTATCTTTTCTCATTACGTATTACTTGAATAGTGAAACGAAAAGATACGTATCTCAGTTCGAACCTTTGTTCTCCTTCCTATACCTGATGTTATCCTTTTGAGTGAATGCAAAGACCCAATTCGTCCGGGCTGGGATGGCTTCCGAAGGAGAGGAATGAGTGAAACGACTCAAAGATCAAGGAGCTACAAGCCTGTCTCGACTCGACGAATCGACTTCTGATTTGATCGACCCCAAGAAAGATCCTGTTAAAAGGGGGACAGGGAGCATAGAACTCTCTTCAGAGAATAAATGAAATCTCCGCATACGCATAAAGGAATGTATAGAGGATTGCCCAAGGAATGGCATATGAGCAATGGAGCAGACTGATCAGTAATGGCGCACGAGAGCCTTTAGTGCCCACGCTTTAGCCTTTCTGTAGGTAGCATCCCATCTATAGGGGCTTCATCCACTCTTTCTACATATTTATTCATTTCTTAAAAATATTTTCTCACGACTTCCGGGCGGGCAGTTACTTAAATAAAGACTTAAGCTAACAGGGCTAGTGAAAACCTTTCTTTAATCGATGCCAGAAAACAATAGTGAGAGGTTGTCTCTGACTCCCACTACCAAACGAACGGAAGGAGTTGAACTATGTCCCTATTCCCTATGTCTTCTCGTGACACGCGCACAGCTTCCGCAACAGATTAAGAGATCACTTTGATGTCAGGAAAAGAGCCAATGCGTCGATAGCAGGGTAAGGACTCTCCTTCTTTTGCTTTGAAAGCCTGATTTTATTTCGTTTCGGGACCTATAAGTGAGCAAGGAGCAATCTATCTTCAAACCACTCCCGATAGTCCGAGGATGGAAGTTTACTTGTACTATTTTCAGTTTCTCCATCGGTAATCTGCAACTCAAAAGCAAAAAGGTGCTTGCTTCTTCCTTCTTTGGAATACGGATAAGATCAGAAAGGCAAACAATGCAATAGCTTCGGTTAGAGCAAAGCCCAAAATGGCATAACCAAATTATTTATATATTTATAATATATAATATGAGTATTCTCTTTTACAAAGATCTTCCCTTGTTTCTTGATAGCCAAAATTCTCATCCCGGGCCGTGCCCCCCGCCGCGAATATAGTGGAATCAGAATTGGGTGGAATTGAGTTCCCAGACATTCCACCCGAAGAAGACGGATAGAATTTGGAAATTTCGTCCATAAAGAGATACCCGACCGACTTGGAAGTAAGATAAAGAAAAAGAAGTCTCCCCAAAATTGGAACATATCTTACCCAGGTTTCCGGGAGATAAGAATGAAGGAAAAAAACCATCTTTTCTTCCATCAAACGAACACGTAGATAAACTGCCGAAATAGTCATTTCAATTTTTTGACTTTTATAAGAACAAGTCAAATAATAATTATTCCCAGAGTTCGAACCTGCAATCTTCAGGTTATGAGCCTGATGAGTTGACCTATTCCTCTACCCCGCTTCTTCTCTTTCTTTCACTAGAAACCGCCTCTGATTCTATCTATGAGCCTAGGTCTCTCGAGCAAAGTCAGTTGAACTGAGTTGAATCCTTTACTTCGGGTTTGTCGACTCGATTGGCGATTGAGCTTTCCCCCTTTTTGTTGTAGTTCGGGTTTCGGGGGTGCCATGCCCTTACAGTAGTCTTTGTGAATGAGTCAGGCGTGTGCAAGTCTTGCTTTCTGTCTCCCTCTTGCCTTTGAAGTAGACTCTTGATCGAGTGTGGATATTCTGATCTCTCCGTCTAGCCAAATATGCCCTGTGCCATCCTACTGACAGAGACAAGAAGAAAGACTCACTTGGGATACTCTAAGGAGGCAAGCTAAGGATCCTTCAAGCCAGTAAGTAGGTCGTTCGTGTCCTGATATTGAGTCAAGCCCCCGGAAGTTTCATCGTATAAGTCGGCATCTGCCCGACTAAGACCTGGTCTTCAATGCCCTTCCCTTTTTTCCTGTAAATAAATAAATCTCCTGCGACAGGTTAGCTATAGGAGTGCCGGAGTGAACCCGGAAAAGAAGTCACTAAGCTCACTCACTCAAGCTTTGTTATGTCCGTCTATGATCCACAGTTTCTACGCTTATTATACTTTTTTATGATTTCTAACTTTTGATTGAAGATTTGATTAAACTAACTTGACCCTGCCTCGGAAAAACCAGTATCAGACCGACTTGAGCAAGTTAGCGACCATTGGTTCCAATATCGGAGATTCCCATATAATTAAGTAGGAAAGATTAGGATCCCTACTTGATAACAAGAACTTCACTCATACTGATGTCTTATCTTTGTCCCCTAAGGCATCCGAAAACAAAAATTTCAATTACCTTGGGTATCTATTTAGTTACCTAAATTCAGACGATAAAGAAGAACTTCCACTCCAATTAGGCTTGAAAATGGTACAGCCTACCCATAAGAAACTGCGCCAGATGGGGCCCTCAAAGCTAATTTATTCTGTAAAACAACAAAGAGCACTCAGCTACACCTACTATAAGTCTAAGTCACTCCCAAAGGCTGCATAGAAACGCCGAAAGGAATCCCGAGGTATGTTTAGTCACTTGAGCAAAGCGAGAGTTATTCAGTTGCTCACACAAAGTGAGAGGGATAACCAATAGGTCATCCTGTACATTTGAATGCGTGGATAGCCACTGCGTGTAAGGGATAGGCAGAAGACCTTTCGGTCGTCGATCGCCCCATAGGATAGGCGACCTGAAGAGAACTATAACATTGCTTGAGATAAAGCGCCCTATCCTATCAACCTATAAAGTAAAGACCTCTTGCTCCCTTCTTGAGTAGCGAGTTTCCGTCCCCCTGAAAGCAAGGTTTTGATTCCTCATTTATGAGTGACTTCGTACCCGCTCGCACACCATACCCTATAGCTTCTCTCAAGCGACTACGTACCTATGACAGCGAGATTCTTGCTGAGAAAGCAGCCTTTTAACGATGAATGTGAAATCATCCACACGATAACCTGAAAAGGCCTTAGATAGCAATAACGATAAGACTTTCGTCTTCTAGTTTCTTGACTATAATGTTTAATCAGATCAGTGCTAGGCGCAGAAGAGGGCCCTAGTCCTCCAGAGTGGGAATCAAATCCAGATCTCCGAGAGAGAAGGAGTGTGGTCTCGGGTCCAGAGATCATAGCTGAACATGCCCTCCCATCAAGGTCAAGTAATGCCTCTCACTCCTAAGCCGAAGAAAGGAAGCAGTCTATGACGACTATGAACCCCAACTTTGAGAACGGGCATTTTCGGGGACTAGCCTCCTTCCTTCTTTCTTCGATCGGAATACGAATCCTGCATAATACCTTTGTAAAGCTACTCTACATTGCAAAGCAACAAAGAGTAAGCCTGACTCCCTTTTTAGTAACAAAATGAAGCATCGAGCGAAAAAAATAAAATAGAAAAACCAATCAACTAATAATCTGGCCATACGTATCTATAATGTAAACAAAGTAGCTACTGCTCGTGCCATTAGTAACGAGATCCAAATAGATTTGGTTCAGCCCTAGAATCTTTTCTGTTATACTATCAGCTTCCATAATAAAAGAATGTTGCACTACGTCCTTGAAACTGAGTCCTTCTGCTAATTCCATACTTGAATTCGTCTCTTTCCAAAGAACCTCGAGCTTGAACTCGATCTTTTGTTTTAACTTCTCCAGGTCCAATACATGCGCATGTTGCGAAAGACTAGTTCGTTCAAAAACTTGGCCTACTTTAAAAGCCCCAAAAATTGCTACCGAAAGAATGAGTGCGAATGTAAGTGTAGTTATGTTACCCTTAAATTCCATTGGCTTGGTTCATTCTTTGACTGCTCTGCTCCCAAGAGAGACTTGTTCTTGCTCACGGAAATCGCCGGTTTGTCAAACCAAGAAAGACATGGGATTGTTTGGGCGTAACATTCTTGAACCTACTTCGAATTTATTTTCTTCTTTTTCACAAAGTAAAGCAGAAGTAGGACAAAACTGAGAGTGAGCAGCATAAAGAAAGATGGATTTTTGAATGAGAAATACAAGTCTCCTATATTCATAGGAATCAATGGGATCATTTCGAACGGATCAAGGGGGCTGGGAACATTGAACGACTCTACAGCGCTCTGGAATGACTCTGGGTTGGAGACAGCGTTATCGGCCTGCTGCCCCGTCTGACGAAAAGAGAGAGTGCTGTTTGAATTACAAATGTCTCCACTACGAGAGTCTTGTGCACTACTAAAACATTTCCAAAGTTTTTTGGCACACTTAAAACCTAATTTTATCGCCGGCGTGAGATCTCCCCCAACTACAACCATTTATTGCTGTTTTATTGCTTACTAGTACTTTTATGTCTTGTTCCGCTTTTTAAGAAAGACTCGTCTACAATCGCTGGTTGGGTTGGTCCAACCTTCAAAGGCATGGGATTCAAAGATTGGCTGCTTCTAAAGCTCTCTTTCTTCTCTTATGATCTTTCATTCGAAAGAGAAGGAAAGGGAGTTTCAAAGCGTTCACATGCCAATTGGCAACTGTTCTATTTCGTATCATCCTATACTACGCTATTTCACCAACGATCATATAATTACTGAAAAAGGCTGACCCACATAAGGGATCCTGACCATGCGATGACCTATAAGTAAGGCTTTTTCCTTCGTTTCACTCTCCACTCCTTGCCTTTGGTTATGAAACTCAAACCCGTGGAATGGTCCCCGATACTGCGTTGAATCTTGGCTCAGAAGAAGGCTAGCCTTATGCTTGACTATTTCCAATAAGATAGGATTGGATCTTCTTTATCGGAATCTTGTAAAGAAAGGAATCGAGCCTGCATCTCCGCTATGCCCCATCTGTGCTCTTGGTGGGTATCCTTGCTCACTGCCTTCATTTAGGAGTGATATAAAACGCTTGAACTAATAGAACCAACCGGTGCTACCGACTCTATTCCATATGCCAAAGCTTGGAGTGGGAGTTCCTGAAGGCAGAAGAGCTAGCCCTCCGCATGTTTAGATTAGTTCGAAATCCCCTTATATTGGTGTGAGGGTGCGCCACATGGGAGGCCCTACCGCTTGGTCGGTCCACAAAGAATATTCATTTATGTAAATGTATCTGTTGTCACGGGAACATCCCAAAAAACGTACTTTTTTGAAAGGCAATCCGCAATCAATGAAACTAACTATACTAATTCAGTAAGACCAAGACCTGGAATACAGAATACATAATATGGCAAAGCAAACATGGAAAGCACAATCAGTATCAGTACGAGTGGGGGGCCGGTGTTGGAACATAATGCTTGGCTGGCGAAGTCGTGGAATTCGGTAGGTACGTCGCTTTGGCTTTTTTCTTTAGAAATGTATTTCTGGTTGGCTAGTCAACGGCTGGCCCTTGAATGAGTGTGCTTGGCTTGCTTTGGTACAATAAAATTGAATATCGTACAGGCCGTCTAGAGCTGCGGGAGATTATCGGAGCAGACCGGATCTCCCAACCAATAGAAACCTTGACAAAGGGAAAGACAAGGCTGAGTTGCCCCTTCTACCATCTGAGGTGGAATACGGATCCTTCTTTTCTTTGCTGAGTTTGTTCTATGGAATAGGCCCTCTCACTCTATCTCATGTCGGAGAAGATTATGTATGAATATGTATGAATTGGAATAGCCACGAACGTGTAAGAGGTCAGCTACTAAGTGGATTTGATTTAAGGTATCTCTTGATCGAAGGGTTCAAGCCGCTAAAGCGGAAACTGCGCCTGAAGCCTTGTGGATTGATTGTGGGGGATTTAGGCGTGTCACGCCAACCATCTTCCAGTTCCCGGATAATGCTTGCCGCAGGGGCTAACCCTATCTTCGCGCATACTTCCTTGGTTGTCTGGGAGTTGAATCAGAAGCATCGAATGAAAGGTTCTTTCCAAGACCATCTGCTATGGACTGCTGTTGCCGGGCGAGGTTCTATCTTTTCCTGGTAGTCCACGGGATTTGACTCTGGGGAAGCTCATTCCTTGGATGGATCATTACTTATACAAAGGATAGTCTCTGTAAGAAGGACCAAAGCGCACAAGCAAGACTTAAAGAACCTACTGATTCTTGCCAGTCATAACAACCAGAACGGGTTAGCCTTCGTTTGCCCCATTGGCGAAAGTCATAAGTAGTGGTGAATCCGTGTCGCTACTAGAAAGTGCTTTCCATAGTTCAATAGAGAAGAGCAGTTCTTTATTCAATAGTACCGGAGTAAATTCCTTGACTTTCTTTTTTATTAAACTTATTAAAAGAATCGTTTGACTTTGAATGCCGAAACCTTGAAAGCAAGGAAGGGCCTCTTTCCATCCATAGAATCTCTTCCTTATGCTAGCACTTTCAGCTATCTTTCTTAACCTGGTTCTAAACAGATTCGCTAGTTGGGTCAATGGGCACTCTTTCACTAGTGATTGCCCTTACCTTAAATGACAGAAGGGGAAGAAGCTCTAACAGAACTTTTCAAAAGAAACCCTAGCGGGGTCTACTTCCTTATCCAAACCTAGAACAGAAGAAAGAGTCTTTAGGATTAGGATGGCTCTGTCCTAGCTAGACCGAGTAACAACAACTTATTATATTATATAAGACTCAGGCCCACATCCCTATACTTCTCCTAAGTGACATAAAAATCCTCTTTCAGCCGATTCAAAAGCAGCAATAGATGAGATGAGGCATAGAGTCCTTCGAAGAGAGACTGGTGCCTTATCCTACCTGGGTGAAGTTCAAGGCCAATCGCATTCAGCAGTGACATTAAAATGTGCTAAAAACCCTCGCTAGAAAAGAAGAAAGGCATTTAAGTTTTTTTGTATTGCTTTCTTCTCTTATGAGATTTCGATAAGAGTGACGCCAGCTCGTCACTTTAATCCAGACAATAGCGACGAGGCGTTGCAATCAATGCCGCTTTCTTTGAATTAATTCATAGAGGCTTTCAGAAGTCCTGCCATCTCCAACCAAGCCTCAACCGTCTGATGTCGGAAGCTCCATGACTTTTGCACCGAGCTATTGAGTACTGAACTTGCTTCTATATGATAATTCAAGTGATCCGCCGAAAACGCTAGGAGTCCAATCAACAAAAAGTAAGTAGCCACGAGTCAGAGAATTGAGAAATGGTATAGATTTTTGAGCAGGAGCGAGCAGAGCGAGCTGTCTTTGGCACAATCTGTACTGTAGCCGGGAAAGCCTGTAAACAGGAGTCAAGCTGTTCACAAGCAGTGGTTATGAGCCGTATCTCGCATCTAAAGCCAATCCATTTACAAGTGAAATCTTGCCCAACTCCAACTACAAGGAAAGAAAGGGGTGAGGTGCTCATTCTGTATAAATTGGGTCTCTCGGAACCATGGGCGGCGAAAACTAGGATGGAATCATAGGTAAGGGATGACATAACTGGGGAGTAGGAATGGCAGATCCGTTTTTTTCCCAACATTATGAACTCTTCAACTTGTAGTCCACCAAGAGGCTAAATCCTCTCCTGAGTTCCGTCTGAGCCCAGGTTTGTAAACCAGCCATTCAATGGAAGACAAAGTCTTCTTATTTATGTTCCGCATTAGGGTCCTTCACCTTCAACGAGTGCTATTTCTGCCCTTGTCGGCCTAAGGACTGCGCCAATCTCGATGAAAGTCGAACCATGGAAACCATTTGAACAAGAGTAGCGGAACACTTTCCCTTCCTTTTACCGCTCTGTGGTACTGCTTGTTCGTGAATAAGAGAGAGCAGCATTTCTTTGGGCTTCGTACAGAAAATGCGAGCGTTGCGCTCAGACCAAATGTACCAAATCGCAGCAGCAAATACCAGTCTAGTAGCTGTGCCCTCAACTGACCAAACTTCAGAGATATGTTGAAGATAGTCTGTAGGTTGAGAATGCCCCTGAAGAGAGATTTTTCATTTTTGGGGAACCGATTCCGATTCTCTGTAACAGAGAACACAGTCGCAGTCGTAACCAAGGCCCAGTTTAGAGTTTAGCAAGGAAGTCCTTCGTCTTTAATCGCCCTTAGATAGCCTGTGCACGCATGCATCGGCCGGGAACCAGATGTTTTTTCGGCCAGAATAAGGAGGTAGCAGGAGGAGTTAAGGCCTTGTAGGCTGACTGGATGGTGAAGAGGCCATTAGACGTAAGGGTCCAGATTCTTTCGTCGTTTGAAGGAAAAGAAAGATTCCAAGAATAGTGGAAGACCAAAAATCCGAGACAGTAGGAGCGCATCACCCAAGCTGAGATCAACAATCGCACGCCCCCCATATGTGTCAACTAATCTGACACTTGAAAGCCAGGTATCATACTAGAATTTAGTGATCGATCCATCACCAATGACATGTAAAATGAATAGCTTTGCTTTGGGGATCAGCTTGCATATATTCTTCCACACAGGAGAACAGCCAGTTGGAAGGAAATAGTCCCATATCGATTTGGATTTGATATATCTAGCTTTGATCCAGTCGATCCATATGGAACTGGGGTTGTAGGCCAGCAGCCAAACTTGCTTGAGAAGGCAGGCTTCATTCCATCGCCTAAGGCTCTAGATGCCCAATCAACCCTCTTTTTTTGGTTGACAGATGGATGGTCTCCCAGCTAACTGTATGTATTGACCTGCGATCCCTAAGCTAAAGGAATTTTCGAAGCATTCTCTCAATAGCATCAATGCTTCTATAAGAGAGCAGAAAGGAGCACATCCTATTATCTAACTACGCTGTTTACGATGATCAGAGTCTATGTGGCCTATGCTTTCTGCTGCCCTTCCTATCTGGCGGAGCAAGACATTGTTCGGTTCTTTAGTAACCTTATCCACTCTAGGGCAAAATACTTTTTCAAAGCCCATAGACCAAAGGACTACCTTCAAGAAAAGCTAATTCTTTTTCTTTTGTATGAGAAGCGACTTCCTCCTCTAATAAAATGAAAACTATGCAAAGACGGATGCTTCAAAAGGGCCTAACTCTCCTAAGACTTAGGGTCATGTGATCGCTTAATTCGTCGATCATCTAGAGTAGATTTCCCCAGAATAAAGCGTATTTACAGAATGACTTCTGGTCCCTCTATTTTCTCGCATAACCAATGGTTGGTTAGGCTTTGCTGCAATTGCTATGTTTTATTTTATTTTCTTTTTCCATGAGCTCCGGCTAATTTAGCAAATGTAGGACCAGAGGGGCCTATATAAATGAGAATGGAATTATTGGTAGACATCTTGATGAAGAAAAGTCGGCTTACCGTGCATCGACGTCAGCCGCAGGCTCCCGTCAGGATGGCAACCTGCACATGCGGGAGTCGCTAGGGTGCCCTTTTTTGGTCGGACTGAATCTCTCCCCACCTTTTCTGGCCGCGGTCTCAATCCCCCGTACTTTGCAAGACCGTGGTTCATCCTCTATCCGGCAGAGTGGCGCACCCATGGATGCAAGTGTGTCAGCAGGAAGTCTACTTTGAAAAAATGTCTCCGGGGTCACAATCCAGGCCAAAGGGGGGGCGTCCGTCTATCTATTACGTCCTCTTTCTTGCGCTTCTCCTTCTCCCTTGGCCATAGGACGTCCTCTTTTAGCTTTTCTTTGGCTAGTGCTGATGCTGATTCTGCAACAGTGTGAGTCCCTCCGGTAGGTTTACTTCCTCCTGGTGCCCCAGTAGGGCTACAAGTGGCTTTGCAACTTTCCGCGACTTAACTCATTTTCTCGTGTTCGGCTTAGCTGAGTAAGCGAAGGATCTATCTACACTTTGGCCCTCCGAAAATAGGTTGACTGGAGCGTGGTGCGATCGTAGCTCTCATTGTCGAAATGAAAAATGAGCAAAAGGCGAATGAATGTACGATCATTGCGTCTTGCCTTTTCGTCGAAGGGCATTTGCGGATAGTTAACCTTTCTTTCTAATTCTAATTGGGATAAGTATGCGCGGCAAGTGCTTCTCTCTTTTCCTTGAGATGCTTCCTGTGCGCTTCAGGGGTTCTCGAGTCCGGGAAAGGGGAAGGACAGAGAGGATACCATCTAAGAAGGACAGGGAGGAGACCGCCTCTAAGACTACTCTCCTGGATGAGAAAAACTACTCGAGGGCTCGAAGTGAATGAAGAATGATTGAGATGATAGCTAGGATGAACTTGAAAAGATCACAGCGCATTCTTTCAAAGAGAAGAAGCGATTCTAGCAAAGAGAAGAAAGTCTCAAAGAAGCCATTCGTAAACCTACAACTGACTTACTACTATCTTCTTAGAAGACAGACTGGGAGACAGAAGGGAGGCTCTATTCAACCATTCTAAAAAAGACTGGCTACCGTATAAGAAGAAAGAAGAGACTGCCTACTGCTTTGAAAGCGGCTTGGAAGGAAGGAAAGACTCCATAACCAAAAGGCAAAATATTCACCAAAGCTCTCAGTGTCAAGCGTTTTGAACTGTTGAGGACAGGAAATCGTACAGGCCCAGAAGCTCATAGGCCCACGGCGCCTATTGATAGAACGAGTGGCTAATTCCTTTGGTTGGATTATCATCCTTCCTCCCTGCCGGCTTCCCCGGAGCCATAGGTTGGTGACTTGTCCGTGCTAGTGGCTGCAATGGCCTCATCCTGGGCAACTAGTTCACAATTTGCTTTCTCCGCAGCCTCCTTTCTTTCTGCGGCCTGACTCGCCTTTCTCTCGGCTAAAGCTAGCTCTGTGATCTGCTCTCTTTGTTCAAGCGTTCTCCTCTCTCTGTTTAGGGTAAGCTCTCTTATTTCGACATAACCATAGTAAAAAGAGTGTTTTTTCTTGTCTGTAAGGCGAAGTGTCTTTTTTTCCTTAGCAGTCTTGCTTATGCTGAGTATACTAAGCGTGGTCTTTTTTTTGGCCTCAGCTTGACCTGAGGGGTAGCTAGATGAGTCGCAATAGTCCTGATTAGGAAACTAAAGCCTCGTTGTTAATTGACTCCCTACTGAAATTCAAGCTCGCCCTTACTCTTTCAGGCTAGACTTTCAGGCTATCGCTATTTAGCCTTTCGATTATACAACAAAGAAAGGTCGACCTTTGTTTACAGAGCGTAGATTCTCCCCAAAAACAACGTTTTTTGGTGTTAAGCATACGTTTTTTTCTCGATCGGCTGGGATCCCAGTCTTGCTATTAGTCTTTATCAAATTTCCAATTTGTTTCTCGCGCCTTACCTGGTTTTATCAAAACCACACCCCTCCATCTCAACCTCAGATGGTCCTCCAATGGTAGCCTAATCATCTGTAGTGAAATAAGCTCTGGAGGACGATCGCCTGGTTCAGCGTTTGTAAGTCGGTGGCCTTTGTTGCCTCATAGTGTTCCTACCTCTACCTCTTCCCCTGTTCCCACTGAAAGGATATGGGGTCGAGAGATCGAGGATCTTTTTTTGAGCAGCTCAATTTCTCGCTTTATAGCTTCATTCTCAGCAAAACATAATTCAATTCTCTGGTCTTCCTCAAGATCAGAAGAGGGAGTCTAACTTGTGACCACACAGGTTTTTTTCTGCAACTGGCATCCTTCAGTAGCTTCAACTTCTCTGGAAGAAGGATTAGGAACCTTCTCATGAATTAGAGGATTCTCGTAATCACTTAGACGGAGGCTTCTCACTATCCCCCTGAGATTTGGGAGCACTAGAATGCTAGATTTCGGGGCCCGTATGAGGAATTGAATATGTATAAACCCTTTTTCCAGATCTTTCAAACAAAAGAAGCAAGGTGAGGCGATCGAAATGAGGCTATGAATTCAATTTCTCTTCTTGACCCCACTTAAGGTCAAGCTTGACTGGAATTTCGTATTTGCTTTCTTGGGCCGCTGGAAGAGCTACCATAGCTGGAATTTAGGCACGAGTCAGAGTTCTACATCATTTTACCTTTTAAGTGACCCTTATTAGAGTTAGAGCTTGAAGCCTAAGACGAATAACTGGTATATTCCCTGTTAGATAGGAACTGATTTGATAAATACTGAGAACTCCTGCCTTAAAGATTACCCGAAAGGTCGATCCCGTAAAGCCTGACTCCTTGACCGAGGAAAGAGAACTGAAATGAAGTGGAATCCCGAATATAAACTTTTGCATCCCCAATTGCCCTCTTTCTATTAGTAAAGTCGTGTTCCTGCTTTTCGCTACTCTAAGTAAGTGATTTCATGAGTTTTCTATATCTACATGGATCTCTCCGGATGTTGCTAGGTCCGGGGTGTGTTTTTTTCCCCTCCTCTTGGATTGCTGCCTGCTTCCCTAGTTCTTTGTTTGTTCTATCTTTCTTTCGTTGATTTATGGTTTTCATAGTCTTAGAGACTATTCCGCGATCCTTAATACTTGAGTAAGTGACATCCCAGCCCGCATAAGACTACTGTAATGTAAAGAAAGAGAAGTGCGGAAGGGGCAGCATGGTAGGAAGATCCTATTTAAGGAATGGATTCGTTAACCAAGGGCTGAGCTCTCGGCTGAAGGATCCTTTTTTTTAGTAAACCTGCTACATCTCCTTACTTTTTATAGAAAGATATTTATGGACAAATCAAATGAACTACAGGAGCTGCCTAAGACGGGTTCTCTTCCCCAAGGGGCTTTTGGGGGAAACCAAGCGAGTTTCATCCCGGCAAACAAACCAGCCAAGCCACCCCCGGAACTCGGTTCAAAAGGTCCCTATTTTCTATTTCAAAGAACTACTTATGATCTTTTACTCTCTATCTATTGTCTGACGTTCGGCATCTTTCTTTACGAGGAATTGCTAAGTAGGCGTACTGGTTGTCTCTTCTTGAAATGCATTCCCTTGGCTTCGGTGCCAGTTAGAAAGGAAGAAAAGCAATCTCCATGAGTACGAACGAGCAGGAACCAAATCCAGATGAATTTTTTATTTTACCTGAACTTAGGAGGCTCAGCACCTTCCACACTGGAGGATCAGAAAGAAATTGGAAACTTCAAATTTTTCTTCTAGTCTCGCCCTTATAAAAAAAAGAAAAAGGGAAAAGGGTCTGCTCGGTGGTCTATAAAGAGAAAGTGTTCAGTCTACCGGAAAGTAAGATTTCTATCAAACCATGGGTTTCAAGCGTAACCCGCCCCACTACCAGAAAGAGGGGGTCTATTGAAGGAGGCGGAAGAACAGAAATTGATTTGTGAAGTTCTCATTCCAGTACTTATTGTTCCGAAAGGCTGGGAAGGAAGACGGAGATAGCGAGACTAAGCCAAGGGAAGGTTTAACGAGAGATACCAGTTCCTGGGCGGGTTAAGGAGTTACTAAGGGAAGGAGCTTAGAGGGGAAGGGGAGGTGGAGGGTTTAGTTTCCGATTGGGTTGGTGTGAAGTCAGCTGTACTAAATGCATTGGATGCCTTTCGTAACAACCTGTAAGGTAATGAGAACATTCGGATATCGTATCGGGAGCGTTCACCGGTAGTCCTCCCAGCGCCCTTATCATGCCAGCACCCTTCCCACCGAACTAAAGAGGTGGTCTTTCCAGCAGACATCAGATATGAATAAAGATATAGAGAATAGGTATCCCTGAAAGAGACGTAGTAACGGTTGATGCATCTCCAATATCTGTAAAATCTCGGTAGTTGCCTCCAATCGGAACATTAGCACTATTTCAAAAACCACTAAAGAAAAATCTCAGGAAGCGATCTCAGGCTATGCATGCTTTTTACCAAAAGACAGATTCCAATCTTATTAAGATTCTTTTTCTTTCCTTTACCCTTCTTGCCATATCAGGTGCCATTGATGGAGAGAAAATCCAGCTACTGAAAGAAATAAAGGGGCACGGCATTAGCTCTCATCTATAAGTTATAGAGCCCCGCCTGAAATGAAACCTGTCGGCTATGGGGAAATCCCTTTCTCCGCTATCTCCCAATCCGCTTTTTACCGGCTGGGACCTTTTATCCGAACCAACCCTAACGCCCTTCCTTGCTTGCAGAGAAGCATACCGAAAAAGTAGAGAAAATCAATGAAGAATCGGACTTTGTTAGATTAACAGGAATCTTTTATGAAAAAAGGAAAGAATCCCAGGCTCGAAAAGTGAACCCCATGGTCTGCCTGGCGTTCTGCCAGAACTAAAGGAAAAGCCTCTCTTACGTGCACAAAAAGAAGAATCCTAAATATGGAGGGGAGGGCCAACCTGTTACTCAGGTACTATACTAGGTTTTAAAATTTTCTAATACTTATAAGGTAAGAGAAAAGACCTGGTATGATGTTAAGGTAATACTACACCCAGGAAAGAGGTAGTATCGTTTTATAACTCGAAAAAATGATAAAACATTCTTTACTAGAAATTAATTAATCCAACCAGGGCTCTTAGTGTCGATCAAGAAAGCCACTCCTTTTAGCCGCCGACTTTCGTTCCAGAAAGCCTTTCCGTTTAGTCACTAATTCCACCTTTGCCCATGGGCACATGGAAGAAAAGACTTTCTCAGAAGCAGGGGAATCGGGGAGAAAAACGATAGAGGGACAGTCTTCTCAGTATTGCAGCATTGCAATGCCCCTAGCTACCCACACGAGACCCGCACCAACAGACGCGGGATCGGGCTAAGACGGAGCTGCAAGAGTAGCAAAAGCGGGAGCAGCAGCTGTCGGGATTTGATTCATAGAAAATTCATAGGCCGATTTTTGGGTTCTCTGACCCGAGGTCCTTCGGGCTCTTCGTGGTGCAAGCATACCCGAACGGCAGCTCTCTTTTTCATTTCTAACGGGTCTGGATTCGGATCCTGGACCTTGGGATCCACAGACGAGATACCATCCCTCCAGGGGCAAGCAGATCATCCTTACCGGCAACCCTGGTGGAAGAGTCCGATTAATCTATGTGGAAAATGAGATCTCCGATTAATTCTCCATAAAATAAGTATCTCGTTCAACTTTTTTTTAATCTAATCCCCTCTTTCTGTTCTAAATTCACTCCGAAGATTTATATTAGTATAGGCTACGGACATATCATAGACCGTATGCATCCGACTAGAAAAGTATATGCCTTTCCTAGAAATAGCGGTAGAATACTCTTCTTAGTTAAGAAAGGGGCACCCCCGGTCTCTATTTCACACATTGGTACGATCTCTTTATCACATCTCCTTCTTCTGGAAATCTCAGGCATACTACTAATCGATTTTTTGACCATTCGTGATCGAGCACAACCTAGGAACTGTTGTACGCCTACATAACCTACCCCCCAGAACAAAGGACGAAGGTATCAGATCTATGTAGTTCTAGATCCCTTTTTGAAAACCAGTTCCTGTACTGAGCTCTACTTATATAGAGTAAAGTAATCTGGTTGGTTGAAAGGGCCCTCCTCACCTCTCCCCTTCCCCCTTATAATGGAAGAAAGGGGAGAGGTTAGCAGCTTCAGGATAACCCGAGCAGTGAAACAGAAGTAGGGTTCAGGCCAATCGATCCTATTTCGATTATACGGCTGGGTTCTAAAAAAAAAAAGGGCATTTGAGAAATCTAAATTCTGGTATTTCCATATAGAAGAAGAAATGAGAATTCTTACCATTCAAATTGGCCTTTTCAAAAATGGATATTTGAGATGAAATTGACAAATAGGCTTTGATCGGTCAACGAAATGCTCTGCTTTCAAGCCCGATAGGTCATTCTCTTTCTAGTTCAAAGCTGTTCAGGCATCCGAACAGGGGTTTAGTCAACTAAGTAAAGTATACCTTATCACTGCACGCTTTCGATGTCGCTTTCCTTCCACTATCTTCAGTGATGTGCAGCCTTATCCTTCTCTTGGGAGAGCAGCTTCACTTCTTGCTGCCTATGACCTTTGAACTGCTGGCGTCTGAGGTCGGAACTCTTTCTATTTCTTCTTCCCTGGCCTAACAATAATAAATCAAGGCTATGGCATGAAATTCGAGTAGGAGCAGCTTCGAACCTTGCCTCCTTCTTTGGCTTTCTTTGCCTTCAACTTCAAGCGGACATCAAAAAGAATCTCATCAGGTTAAAAAGGAGTACGCACGGGTGAGTCAAAAGGTTTGAATTTACAAGTCATGAAAGGAATCATAGGAGCTGGGACAACAGAGTTCCCTAGTTGAGGCATGTAGAGAACTATCAATTAGTCCACATATCTTTTGAAGTGCGGATTGGTTGGAATGGAATCAAAAAGTGGTTGGATTGACTGTATGAAAACTCCATCTCAGGTGGCTTTCGATGCTGCGTTTAGGTGACACCCTGGGGTAGCAATTGCCCGGACTATGTAGTCATCTGTCGACTCCCCTTCGTTAAGGGAGAGAAAGTGAGACAGGGAATTTGATAAGACAGGCTTGGCGTCCTTCCTTTAGTAGCGCGTACTTGCTTTAGCGCTGAATTCTATCACTTGAATCCGATTCTTTCGCCGAATCTTCTTTTTACTGTTGATGGCCGTAAACCCCCATCGTGTCAAGCTTCAGGAACTTGAATTTCTTTGGTTTAGGCTCCATCAAATATATACGCAACCTCTGAGATAGAAGGAAGATCCATGTCACACAAAAGCTTAGAGATAAAAGTGAATGCAAGCTTCCTACGTGGGATGGGTAACCCTGCGGCAATTGCTGGCAAAGAAAAATCTCTCCAGAATTCTCTGGAAAACTCTTATTCTTTCCAAAACGGGCCTGAAATCTTTCCTTTGAGAATGAGAAAGTCTCCAGGCGTGGAATCGTAGACCAAGGAAAAAAGTCAACGATGGGTTGAAGAACTTAGTTTCTTCACTCTGTCTGGGGCTAATCGCGAAGGACCGTGCTAGCCGAGCTAGCCCAAAGGCGGATTCTGCTTCTGCTTGAGCTACCTGAGTTGACGGCAGAAGAAGCAATCGGGAGGGAAGAGTCCAAGCTATTCATAAACGCTTTAGCTTTGAGCTTCAGAAGATTCCTTTCCACCCAGTCATTGTGATTGAACTGTGAAAAAGAAAGTACGAAAGATCGGGCAATCTCCTATATCAAGGCTTGGAACGATCCCTATAGCCACTGCTTGCCTAACAACTGCTAACCTTTGAAATTCAATTGTTCTGCTCTACGCTGGCACAAGGGCGTGCGGAGGACTTGACCCATGCTACTTCCTTCGTAGAGTGTCCCTCCCCCGCTCCTATGTTCGATAGGCCGGGTGGCCCCTATACCGGTACAGTGGCTTGAGCTAATTCTTCCATTGACGTTAAGCTACGTCATCTTCAATGCCATCGGTTCTTCGGAGATTAACTCCTCCCGTGCCTTGGGACTTGGATCCTTCAACCTCGGATCTTGACCTCTTCAACTCTTTTTCAACTAGAAAAGGGGCGGGTTCTGTTTTGATCGATCGTTGTTGTCCCTTGATCAATTGGGGGTGGGGGAGTTGCTTAGAAAAGAAAGCGCCTTAAAAGATAATGGTTAACTATGACCATGCACCTTGAAGACTAAAAATGAGATAGATCAAAAAGGGCTCACCCATAAACTCGGCACTCTCTTCTTTACTTTAATAGCTTACAACAAGTGAAAGAGATGGATATGGCAGTCACCCATAAAGCGTGTGGGAGTCCTTTGTACCAGTTAGGAAAATCAAAGTAGAAGCGTGAGCTTTCATAGACAAAGGCAAGTCAGATTCAGCCTTCATTTCCTTCTATGGGTCTTAGTGAGATAGATCCCATCAAGGTAGCTTCGGTAATAAATAAGACCTACTTAAAGTGCTGGAAGCGCATAGGACCATCACGCGAGTTGGGAGTTCACTACAAGCGCATGAAGGAGGACCCTCTCGCCTCTCATAAAAGCAATAATATTTGATCATCTAAGATCATATCACACCAATGGGGAAGTAAGGAAGCGAAAGCTGGAAAAAAAAAAAGAAATGAATGATAGGCCAGAGGGATGGGCTCATTCGACTAATCAGAGATCCCTGCCTGGTCCAATAGAAGAAAGCAGAGTCAAGGGGATAGGTACTTTGAACAGCTATCTATCCCGCATTCCACCAGCAAACCAGCCAGCAAGTACGCTCGAACCTCGTTCTATCAAAGCAGCTTGTAAACTCCTTGTGATGAGCTTGAAACTAGCTTAAAAAAGAGCATAGGCTAGGCAAGGAAGCTCTCCAACAACTCGATCATACTCGACGCCCTTTTCACGCTTAACATGGGAAAGAGATAGGGGTGGTAAATAAATATCGAGGGGAGGACAGTCATTCATGGAAATGAAATAGGATATGCTGTCAAACTTGGTTCCTCGCCAACTGGCACTCTCAATACTGGAAACTTGTTTAATACATTCTTGTCAAGGCCTTTTTTTCTTTTCGATTCCGTGTGAATTTCATTTCCAGTTGGAGTTGCTTTGCCCTTTGAGCCAGTGGGAGACATAAGAGAATCTCTTGCCTTCTATAAAAGCAGTGAATTTTCATTGCATTTTGAGAAAAAGTCCATCAAGTTCAAGTTCAGTCCTACGTTCCACCCTGCCGAGGGAAAGGGAAAAGAGGGAGTCCTATGACAGACGGTCTTTTATAAGGAAGTTTCTAAGGCGAAGGAGGCCTTCAAAGGAGTTGGAGAGCGTCGAAGTTCTAATCTGACTATTCTTACCCTCGTTACGGTGTGACGGATAAATCCCAATATACTTTTGTCTCACAGTTCTAGTTCACCTGATAGTATACTCGTATCAGTAGTTGTCCCACGAAAGCCATATGAGTTGTGAATGAATAGTTTCATTCTTGGCGGCTCGTTCCCGTGGTTGCATTTCCTTTTTTTTTTCCTCGAATGACTGCTAGCAAGTCAATTGTGATAGAGCTCACAGACGCCAAACCGCCAGCGCTTTCAAAAGCATCAGTAGACGCAGAAAGAGATCCTAGGTGTCAAGGTTGCTATCGCTTGAAGCTTCCTATCGCCTGCTATCGACAGCCTGGAATGAAAGGGAGGGCACCGACTAGCCAACCAGAAATGCTGGACCAAAGAAAACTAATTACCTTAAAGCTACCCGTTTACTCTTCTTTCAGAGGTCGGCAAGAAAAGATCAGTTTAGGGTGCGGTGCCTATAAGGTAAGAGCTTACGGGGAAGGAGAGAAAAGGAAGGACCAGAGAAGTAAGAGCGTCTACAGCTTGAATCTATCTCTTTCGGGAGAAAGGGGCTCAAAAGTGAAGGTAGTCCGACCGAACTAGGTTGGGTTTGACGGCTGGTGGTATCATATATAAGATCAAGCTTGCATAAAGGAGTGAGATGTAACTAAGAGAGTCGCACCCTCTTTCTGCACACCTATAGAGTGAAATAAAGTTGAACTCACTAAAACGATAAACACTTCATAAGAATGAGTCAAACTTCATAAAGACCTCTGGGACAAGAGAATACAGCAGCCCCAATCATGCGTCTGAAGCCTTATGCTTGACACATGCGTAGCGGGTCTGTACTATCTACTAGTCTTTATCTTTAAGGAAAATCTTTCTTTTCGTAAGTCAGCAATGGTTTAATAATCCCATCTTTCAGAATTAACAAAGGATTGAGTCAATCTTTGTTCAGCATCCCCCTGTGACAATAAGATGCTCGAAAAGCACATTTACACACTTTTCTAACGTGCGTTGAGCATGGTGAGCAAACGAAGAAGGTGAAGACCTATGCTTCTTTAGAAATCTAAATAATGGCTTTTCCTTTCCCGTCTCGATCTGTTCCCATGTCCGCTACAGAATCAAAGGTTGAAACTTCCAGGAAGAAACTCGCCATCCGTACTTTAATAGAATGGACTCCCCCTTCCCTAATGCGACATTGGCTGCAGGCTTGCTTTTTTGCCTAACAAAAGTAGCCCTTCTCTTCTTATCTTAACACCTGTCCTTGCGGAAACAAGTCACAGTCCCTTCTCGACCTTTCTATTAAAGTACGGATGGCGAGCCCCAAAAACGAGTGGGAACGCTAGCTATATGCTTAACAGAAGCTCCACGTACGCTTTTGAACAGAATGCCCGCTATTCGTTCATCATTCAACTACGATAGAAGCTCGGGTTGATTGAGAGCAGAGAATAAAGACTATTACCTTCAATGGTATGACATAATATGAGGGAGTCATTCGTCGTAGTATCCTTACCAGCCCTTGACATATGAACTCAGGGTAGCCACAGTGAGAACCCATGACCTCTTTTATTTCGCTTTCTTCTTTCTCCAGTCTTGCTTGTTAGCGTCTAAAACATCATTGATGGACGTTTCACATGACAGAGTAGGTGAGTGAATGTGTTTATTCTACCTTCGAAAAACGCGACCAGTAAGTCAGCCGCATTAGCAGTTCGCGTGAAATCTTACTTTCAAGTAAAAAGACAGAGGTACGAGATTAACAACCAGACCAGTAGATTATGGTACTTACGAGTAAAGGTAGAAGGGAACTGGCCTAATTAACTAATTAATTAGGTCTAGGTAACGAATAAGTCTTGGGGTTTCAAACAGAGATTCCACAGAAAGAAAATCAAGATCAGGATCAACTACGACAGAAATAAAGCATTGGGTCGAACTCTTCTTTGGTGTCAAGGTAATAGCTATGAATAGTCATCGACTCCCGAGAAAGGGTAGAAGAATGGGACCCATTTTGGGACATACAATGCATTGATCATTACGCTTCAATCGGGTTATTCTATTCCACCTCATTAGAAATTAGACAGAAGAAAAGTTTTAAATAAAAGAAACTTAAATCAAAATACTTAATAACATGGCCATACATTTATACAAAACTTCTACCCCGAGCACACGCAAGGGAGCCGTAGACAATCAAGTTAAATCCAATCCACGAAATCATTTGATCCATGGACAGCGTCGTTGTGGTAAAGGCCGTAATGCCAGAGGAATCATTACCGCAAGGCATAGAGGGGGAGGTCATAAGCGTCTATACCGTCAAATCGATTTTCGACGGAATGAAAAAGACGTATATGTACGAATCGTAACCATAGAATACGATCCTAATCGAAATGCATACTAAAGTCTCTTACACTATGGGGATGGTGAAAAGAGATATATTTGACATCCCAGAGGGGCGGAGATACCATTTTTTCTGGAACAAAAGGGCCTATAAAAATGGGGAATGCCC